CTGGGGCAAAGCTGAATCACAGCATAAGAGCACTAATTTGCCCAATACAATAAATCTGTTGCCCCCCTACCCCCCATACGCTATCCGCTTATATATATTAACTAATACTACCCTATAGTGCTTCCGCCCTACTACTATATACATATTATATACTATACTATCTATATTATATATTATATATTGTTATATATATTATATGCTATATATATTATATATGTATCGTATTATATATATGGTATTTCTCCTTTATTATATATTAACACACCACCCGCGGCACAAACAACACCCCTCCTCGGGTGGAGATTATCTCTCCTACCACCAGAGTTATTTATCTGCTCCCAGCATAGCTCAACGCCAATACCTCTGGCATACACTACTCCCCTCTGCGATCATTTCCATGATGCGCTCAGATCATAATACATACCTCCTGCCCTCCAGAACAACACAACCCCCTCCGGGCAGGGGCATCTTTCGATACCCCCTGTAGCATTACTCCACGTACTCATCTCCCTCTCCGGTCATCCCCAGATCCCTCCGGGACTCCCTTTAGAGGAGACTCCTCCGCATCGTACCGCCAATATATGTCTCTAGATTACGTAATATTACTCCATAGCTCCATTCCATTCACTTCATTTACACTCCGTTCCTTTCATTCCTCTATTTCCTACAGTGTCTTTCCCCACTATATTACTTTATCTATCGATCACTCTCTCCTCTCTCCTCTCCCAATACACATCCCTAAGAATATATACCAGAAGCATCCAGATTCAACAGCCCTCTAAACCACACCTCCTAACCCAATCCATCCCCCTAAGGAGGATGAACCAAGTCAAAAGAGCATTACTTATAATTAAGCACTCCGGCACGGAAAGCCGGGATCTCTAAAAAGAGACTCTAATACTTCAACAACTTAGCCAATTCATTATTTCCACATTACAGTTATATATATTATATATATAAACGATTTTTACATCAAATTTTTATATAAATTTCATTTACCTACAACCGCCCTATAAACCTGAAAACAATTAAACCACAATTTCCCGTAAAATATGTAAAAATATCAAAAATTGAAAATTACAAAAGGGGGGGGTATTATGTACATAAAAAAACATGGGTAACACGCTATATTTTTAATCTCCAACACCCCTCTAGATAGCCATTAAAAATATAAAAATATCAAAAAAATCAACATTTTTTAATTTTTTTTTCATGCAACAATCTAGGGATACATTTAGAGCAAAAATGACACAAATTTTACAACATTATTTTGGGGTGGGACCACCCCTAAACAGGCCAACCTTTATTTTTTTCCCAATAAAACACACCACCTGCACGATGCCCCGAAGGGGGGTGGTAGGATGGGGGAAGGGTGAGAGGGGGAGGACCTGCTTCTTATGATATTTCCACATTACAGTTATATATATTATATATATAAACGATTTTTACATCAAATTTTTATATAAATTTCATTTACCTACAACCGCCCTATAAACCTGAAAACAATTAAACCACAATTTCCCGTAAAATATGTAAAAATATCAAAAATTGAAAATTACAAAAGGGGGGGGTATTATGTACATAAAAAAACATGGGTAACACGCTATATTTTTAATCTCCAACACCCCTCTAGATAGCCATTAAAAATATAAAAATATCAAAAAAATCAACATTTTTTAATTTTTTTTTCATGCAACAATCTAGGGATACATTTAGAGCAAAAATGACACAAATTTTACAACATTATTTTGGGGTGGGACCACCCCTACCCTCCCTATGCTGACCGACCAACCCAAACGGCCACCTTCAGTACGAAAAACTGACATGCTTTAACACCAGATCAACTACCAACCGCCAAAGACATACAACACCAACACAAACACAACAACAGACAACGCTAGCACCCCTAATAATAAAACAGCCCCATACACACTAACAACCAATCTCTTCAAGACCCCACCAATAATCCTGCGAGAAACAGACATCTCCCAACGATAAACAACATCCAAGCACCATTCACAGAACGCATCAAAACAATAATAAACAAGTAAAACAAGAAAATCATTCCCATAAACACCCTTAGACAGAGCATATAGCCGGGGAAACTTAATACGAATCACCTCGCCCATCAAAAAAGAAAAAAACATCCCCAATAACTGAAATAGAAAGAAGACACAACCCTGCCAAACTGCCACCACCCACCTCACAGGAGCCAGAACAGCACCCAGTCAACCTAAAACAGTTCTCACTACGCCAAAAACACCACTCAATAAAAAGTCTTGATAATTACCAAACGAAACCCCAGGCGATCGAGTAACCACCAACAATACAAACAACCGAAAACAATATGTGTAAGTCAACCATAAGCCACCAACCAACCCAAGAGCCACAAACAAATTAAAAGCAAAAAAGGCATTACCAAAAACCAAACAATGCTTAGTATAAAAAACCCCCATGAAGGGCAAACCTCCTAAGGCAGACACCAAAATAGCCTTAGACACTACACTCCAGAGCCCGGAATAACCAAACCCCCATCTACCAGAGGCATCCTGACTCCCTCCTCTAGAGCGCATCAAATCCCCAGCAGACATAAACAAATAACACTTACACGCCCCATGAACCAAAAGCTGAATAAGAGCTAAATAAAAACCCCCTAACAAATCAAAAATAAGACATCACGAAACATTATTACATGTAGACAACGCCACTGTCTTCTTCAAATCCTTATTACACATAGCACAGGCACCCCTCACTAATACCCTAATGAAACAGAAAAGACATAAAATGAAACGAACATCATCTCTAAAAGAAAGACTATAACGCAACAAAAACCACACACCTGCTGCTACCAAAGTAGAAGAGTGAACCAATGAACTAACCGGTGTAGGAGCCCGCATAGCTTCCAACAACCAAGAACACATGGGATACACGGCCCTCTTACTGACAACTATCAAAAGCAATCTAAGAAAAACCTGTCAAGAGTGAATACCCCACATATAATAAGACCAAGCCAAAAGAACAAACAAAGAAGCATCCCCAAATCGTGAAAAAGCCAGAGTTATAAGAGCCGCTCGCAGCCTCACCACATTAGCATAAAACAGAATCAAAAGAATTCTAAACAAACCCAGATACTCCCAAAAAACCAGAGAAGTAATCAAATTAGCCCTAAACGCCAATATAAGTGTCACAATTCCAAACCCAGACATCAAAGGCACCAGAATAACCCTGCTGGCATAAAACCACCTATAATAAAGAGCCAACAAAACACAACACAAAAGCATGAAAGCAAACCTAACCGCTAACTTATCTAACATAACGGAAAAGGACAGCCCCCTAGACGGACTCCCCCAAAGACGTCTGCCAACAGCCCAATCCAATATACCAAGACCGTCCAACAGACACACAAAAATAAGCACTAAGAAAAAAGCCAACCAAAACATCAAATTGATAGGAAGAATCACAACTCCCAAGTCCGCGGCCGAAACACGAACCCCACTAACGGATATCAACATACAAGGGAAACAACAATCCTTAATTAATGCTTAAAACTAACCCATAAACACATCTGGCACTTGTACACACCTCAACAGGCATCAACAAACCATATTGAAAAGAATAGCTTCAAACCACTCACGAGACAAACACCTCCTGCCTGCCTCAAACCCCCTACACGGGGGGAAATCCCTTAATTAACTCCTAAAACTAACCCATAAACACATCTGGCACCCATGCACTCTATAATTTCTAGCTGACACCAATCACCGCAAGATCTACAATCTCCCATACTACAACTTATACTAAGCTAGTCAACATCTAGCGAAAAAAAGAGCCCTTACCGCCACCAATCATAGTAACGAAAGCAAACACCACCAAAGTCATCAAACAATACATCACATATGTATGACCCTCTTCTGTAGTACAAATATAATGAGCAAACTCATCAAAAGTAGCAACCTCATAAAACCCGCCTCAATAAAACAGAATAACGATAAGAATAAAAAGCAAAAGGCGCGATACGATGCCCAAACCACCAGGGAAAGCATTAGGATCAAACACAGTAATATAGATAAACAATATAAAAACACCTCCTAAATAAACCAAAGAGAACAGTATAGCATATCAAGCAAATCCAAACAACATATGAGTAAAAATAACTAAGAGGGCAGTTTTAGACACAAGAACACCACAGAGAACAATAGAATTATTAGTAAGACCAAGATGAATCAAACCAGAAAAATACAAACTAAATAAAAAAAAAGCCACCTAACCTACCTTAACAACCTCAACAACAATGGGCATATAAGAATGCCCTGCACCACACAACTCACTACAATAACCCACAAATACCCCAAGCCGATCAGGTAAAAAGACGGTGTGGTTAATCCGCCCAGGAATAGCATCCAGCTTAAGATGAAAAGCAGGCAAAGAAAAAGAATGAATAACATCAGAAGAAGTAACAATCAACGAATGCGGAATCCCCACAGGAACCCGAAGAGGCTTATCCACAGCATTTATAAAATCCAACATCATAGAATCATAAGCACCTTCCTCCCCAGGAACCTCATAAGTCCAATACCACTGACGCCCAATAACCTTAATTACACTATCAACCCAATGCATTGGAACATCCACAAGACAAGACAAATTCAAAAATCTAGAAACACCTATCACAAACCTAGGAACAACAGTCCAAATCAACTCCAACAAATCATTTTCCCTACCAACCAAAGAAACATTAAAAGAAAACAATAGCTGCCACATCATTACACAAAAAACCCAAACAGAAATAAACAACCTTATGAACAACGCGTATACTACAAGATTCAAGTACGCTCCACTCCCACCTCCAAAAAAAAACACAAATGGCCCAGCCTTCAAGCTGCCATCTTTTAGCACTCGGTTCCCCCAACGGCTAAAACGCCCCGGGTGACGGGCGATGTGTACCCCGACTAAATCCAATTCGATCGGGCTAACTAATCCCAACCTACTACCGAGTCCTGAATATGCCCAATTTATTACTTTTTTCATCAATGGCTTTTTATTATAGTAGTGCATGACCTCCCATCACATATAGCAGCACATCGACCTGGCTTAGGTAATCTAACGACTCACACCTTAAATAGCTCAAGCTAAAGATATCGCCGGACGTACACTAACCAACGACGGTGATGGTAAATTCATAGGTGGATCATCCGTTACGGCACACACTCCCCCGGCGGAGCATCATCGACGGCCAAATCCTTTTAGTTCTCAATAACTATGGCAAGAAAACTCCTTAGTCCGATACAAGGGTATCTAATCCTTTTTTCCAATATGGACCACACATCAACTGTGGGCTTGTTTCTACAATATCTATCCATGGAACCGGCAAATATTATCTTACCCACAAATTAATTTCTTCCGAACAGAAGGGACCAGCTTACAGTATAACCGCGATTGCTGGCACTGCGTCTTAACCGCTGCCCAATAAAGACCGCCTGATCTAAGTTTCCTTAAAAATGTCAAGTTCTCTTCACTAGACGACCAAGTCTTAATACACCTGGTATAAATCCATATAACTTTTCTATGTGAGACGAGTCTTTAGCCCCTTTCTACTACCAGGATCAAATAGTTCAAAAAAGGCACAGATAATCATAAACCACCCCATTTACTTTTGCAGAGTAAACTGCCTAACAGGCATTATGCCCAACCTAAATCATGAACGATCCTTTCGTACGAGCCCATGACACCAATAGATAAGAACCGACCTGGCTTACACCGGTCTTAACTCAACTCATGGGGGGTATACAGGTCGAACAGACCGAACACAGAAGCCTCTACACCACTGTCGTAACCCCAAGTCAACATCGAGATAGCAAACGAGTGAATCGATAAGACCTCTCCTCACCCATTACCTAGTTATCCCCGAGGTAACTTCAACCTTTAATCTTCTCATGAAGGATCGTAAAACACATAAAATATATGCCTCTTTCCCAGATAAATAGTAAAACTATAAAGCTCTCGGGGTCTTTCCGTCTTATTAACCTCCGTTGGGTTCTGCACCAACCAACCAATTTCGACAATAGGCCCTCAACTAGAAAAATTATCTGGTTGAACCATTCAAACAATCCCTCAATTATAAGGCAATTAATTATGCTACCTTAGCACAGTCAGAGTACTGCGGCCATTCATCCATACAGACATCGGGCAGGTCATATCATCAATGCTTCAACTGATGAAAATGTTTTTACTAAACAGTCCGACAATTTCCGAGAAAGAAAAGGACCAATCAAACTACTCATTCCTTCATACTAACCAACCAATCAGTTACAAATACCAAGGACCCAAATAAAGAACATCAACTCCATTGCCTATCACGTTATAACACGCAACTACGTTTCTACCCGCCAACACATCCTTATTCACACCCAACTTGCCCCCGACATTATTCCCGACTCCCAACAACCGACTCCTAGTAAATAATCAACAACCAACACTACAATTGATATGACCAACACCATAAAAAGCCAAAGTCAACAAACCGACAAATAATCCCACAAATCAGGCGAGGAATGCATCGGACCACAAACCTGACGATAAAGCCAGACCACTAACCTCCAGCACTCATCATCAAAACTCACACCGGTACTTCCAACCCCACAAACTTCAAACAAAGATATCTTCTCTTATCCACTCCATCATACCATAACAATAGAGCTATAGCCGACAACACCCCTTGGCAAACTAGATATAAAGCAATACGAATCATTTATCACACCGACACAATTAGCTCTAAAGAAGGCCACTCGCCCAACTCTTAGTTCTCAACAGGCCAACGGTAAATCATCGCTCTTCGAGACCCTGTATCCACAGGATACCTTCAAAGAATCATGATGCAAAAGGTAAGACATACACAGAAAAACACATTTCATTTAACCTGTCTCTAGACAATAAGAAGCAGCACCACAACCGCACCTTTGTTTTACAAAAACAATATTCTTAATAAACTACTCCTCTCTTACTAGGACCGTCAACAATTACAAATCACAGAATAATCCATATGATGGGAGGGGGGAATAGTGAAAGAAGAAGAAGGGGTCACTTCACTACCTCACAACCCTATTACCCGATTTCCAATTACAAAAGACTCCCAAACAAGAAACATGAAAAAGAAAGCGCTACACACAGATATCATAGCACCTCAAGAAGAAAGAGAATGAGCTCAATAATAAGACGGATCAAATTTGCAAACCCGACGGGGTAAGCCCCCAATTCCTAAAAAGTGCATAGGAAAGAAACACAAATTAAACCCAACCATAGAAGAAAGCCAATGACCTTGCAACAAATACTTACTCATAGTATGACCCCTCATTACCGGCCACCATCACAACAAGGATAGAACAACAGTCCTATAAGAACCCAAAGACAAAACATAATGAAAATGCGCCACCACGAACCAAGTATCATGCAAATGGGCATCCATAACACAAGAAGATAAAATAATACCCGTCACACCACCTATCGTAAACAAGAACACAAAACCAACAACCCATCACAATGCAGGATCTCAAAGACGATTACCACCGCCCCCCAACATATACAACCAAGAAAAAACCTTTATACCAGTAGGCACCCCAATTATCATAGTCACAGAGCTGAAAAACACTGTTGTACTCAAATCTAAACCGACCGTAAACATATGATGAGCCCAAACAACGCTACCCAAACACACAATAGCCCCCATAGCAAAAACCAAACCAAAATAACCAAAGACAGAATCCTCACCAGATAACTCCATACACACATGCCTAACCAAGCCAAAACCAGGCAAAATTAAAACATAAACCTCGGGATGACCAAAAAACCAAAAAAGATGCTGAAACAAAACAGGATCCCCTCCTCCGGAGGGATCAAAAAACACACAATTGAAATTACGATCAAACAACAACATAGTTATACCCGCAGCTAACACAGGCAAGGAAATAACCAACAAAGTTGCCGTGAATAAATAAGACCAAACAATAACAGAAACACGAGAAACCCTGGGACCCTCCATCTTACCCGAAACAGTACTAACAAAATTTAAAGAACCCAATAAACTAGAAACACCCGCCATATGCAAAGCAAACATTAAATAATCCACACCAACCCCAGAATAATCAGCCCTGGAAAGGGGGGGGTAAAACGTCCATCCAACACCAGCACCCTTAACCATCCTTATACCCAAGAAAAGAATGGAAGGAACCATTAACCAAAGCCTCAAACTATTCAAACGAGGAAGATTCAAATCCCCTTCCCCTACAAACAAAGGCAACAGATATTTACCAAAGCCCCCAATCAAGACAGGCATCAAAAAGAAAAAAATCATAGCAATACCATGAGCAGTAATCACATATTTATAAACATCCATGGGAATCAAATTACTATACGGATCTAAAAAATTCAAACGAATTAACATTCTCAAAGCCAATCCAAAAAATCCCCCTCAAACACCAAAAAGCATGTAAATTACGCCGATACGCTTATGATCCAACCTAAAAACTCAGCGGAGGAGTCTATCCTCCTTACGAATATCTAACAGTAAAGGTAAATATAAATACCGATGAATGAACACAGTATGACCGAAGAAAGCAAAACTTCTGCGAGGCTGCCTAAAAAACCGAACAAAACACCGAGCAAAGTAACGCCGGATAGCGTATGACAAGATAAAACTAAAAGGACGATTAGAAAGATGGGGAGGACACTCAAAATGCTCTATAAAAGCCTCCTTTATAAAACTGTGGGCCTCCGCATCTCTTTCATCAACCGCAGAACCATTCTTCTTACCAAAAGAACTACTTCCACGAAACCCCTCAAAATTAAACCCCCCTGCCATATACTCACCACCGCTATCAGGACCTTTCTTCGTACGTGGAGTACGCTTCTTCTTTCTCACACCAGAAGACTTCTTCTTTGTCCGGGAAGAATTATCAGAAATAAGACCTCACTTCTTAAGCCAAGACAAAAGCATGTCAATACCCAATACCTTCTTCATAATAGTGAACAACCAAGTTAACCATTCCAAAAATCAACGCATAACCAGCGAACGAACCCTTTGGCCCCCCTCCTGTTTTGAAGACAGACAGTCTTAACCATAACCTAGTTCGCTTTATACAACACCCCAGAGGGTCGAACCTTTCATTGTTCCAGCATATTCATTAGCAGTGACCGCATTATAACCCCCGAACATCAAACAAACTAATAACTCCAAACCACATAACCCTTGATCACCTCCACAGTAAACCCTAGACACAAAAAAGACAAAAACATCACATAATACACCCCATTCTTAAACAACAAACCCTGAAAGGGGAGATTCAACAACAAAGAAACCTCCAAATCAAAAACAACAAAAAACACCAACAAGAAGAAATAAGTAAACCTAAAATATTTCTCAACAAAACGATAGCCCATAAAACCACACTCAAAAGCCGACGACCACACCCGAATTTTCTCCCCACCAGAATAATCACGATTCCACAAAAACAAATGGAATCCAACAATTAAAAGAGACAAACACAAGGAAAAAAACACACAACTATAAAAAACAGCCATACTACAGAAGACGACACCCCAATCGCATCCTTGAATCAAGAATTCAAAGCTTTCATAGTCTTAAGCTACTTCTGAATCAACCAACCACCACATATACCGGCGGAGACACCAAACTAGCCCCACAACTATTATATCACAATAGCCTGCTCAGCAGCCCTACCAGCACCACAACAGCTCAGCCAGCCGATAACACGGACCTCAAATCCCCAAAACTTACATTCTTCTCTTAAACCACTCGCTGTCACACCTCACGCACGCGGGTGTCTTACCACCTTCCTTCAAGTTAACAGCCTGAGAATTTAATAAATAACATACACGCACCTCTACAACACAACAAAAAAACAATAAGCAAACACCAACAAAACATACTTCCACATAAAATCAACAAAATAATCATAACGCACCCGAGGGAGTGTAGCACGACACCATATGAAAAAAAAAGCATGAAACAAAGTAAGCGGCAACACCAACACTCCCCCGAAAAACAGGAGAGAGGTCAATCAAGCAAAAATAAACATCATCAAATACTCACAAGCAAATAAACAAGTAAACGGCACACCAGCATACTCAACATTCAAACCCCTCACTAACTCTCTCTCAGACTCACCATAATCAAACGGCGACCGACTACACTCCAACAATACACCCATTAACCAAAAAAAATAACACAAGGGGACCACAAAAAAAACACACCACTCTATCTCATAACAAGAAGAAACCCCATAATCCCCTTGTACCATAGCCAAAATTAAAGCAACACAAATAAAACAAGCCTCAAACGTCACAGAACCAAAAGCCGATCGAAGACAACTCAACAAAGAATACTTCCTATAACACCCCCAACCTATACCCAATAAACTATAACCAACTAACCTAGAAATAATCAAAACCCACAACAACAAAGTCTTATCATAAAACCCGGAATGCACATAAAAGAAAACCGCTCTATAACAACAAGCGACAAATACCAACAACAAGATCGAAATCCAAGAAAATCACCTGCGAACCTGAAAAAACAGTACCTTATGCTTAAGAACCAACTTAATTAAATCCCTAAACCTCTGAAGAAGACCACAAACCCCAACCTTATTAGGACCCTTACGCAACTGCATATAACCCAAAACCTTACGCTCACATAAAATAAAAAAAGCAACAAACACCATAATAAGCACAAAGCACAAAACTTTCCCAAGAAACATATACAACCCCAAAAATAACATTACACTGTCTTGACACAATCACCCACCTAAAGCACGACAAGCTTTCATTCTCCCACTTAAACTAAAGACAGCAAACACAACGACGGAAATAAACTAACGCCTATTACTCGCAGAGTAATTGTTCTATAATCCCTAAACTACATCGTCCACAAACTGATAATAGGCCACAAGACCATCGCCAATGCGTAAAACCAGGCATTTTAAATTAAACTATCTTATCCAAAACTAAACATCTCCTAACAACAAGGACGGGTCGGAACGAAGCAAATCGTATTTGACAAGCAATTTCAAAAAATATAACTGTTCCCTAATACTATACAAAATCCAAGCAATAAAGGGGGGGAAAGTAAAAGAAAACAGGCAATATGATGATAGAAGCTTATAAAAAATCCCTAAAGATAGGGGGAAAGCCATGACCGAGCCACACACCAAAAAGGCATAGTAGCTAGTAAGCAAACCTACCTTATCACAACACCATATAGTCATCAACACCAGCGTAGCCCACACCAAATAAAAAGCAAATAAGTAACACAACAACTCCAAGGAAGCAAAGGACACCACAACCATAACCACAGTAGAAGACAGCATCATATGGCACCAACATCTATATAAATCATAACTACAAAATCAGAAAAGGAATGAAAGAACGATCAAACCTAAAAAAGCCGTTCACTCCACCCAACCCATTACAACGCCTCTACCAAACAAATAATAAATAACAAAAATGGGAATCTTAAGATATGTAGACAAGGATCAAACCACGCATCAATTAGAATGACGCACCACCCCATAAACCCAAAAATAGAAAGGAAATACCCCAAACTTCAACAACAAGCCTAATAAACAACTATATACATAAAAATCCCTCAACACACCAGCAAGAATAAAACAAGAGGCCAAAAAAGAAGCAACCAAATAACTAAACAGACTCTGCAAGATTTTAACCTGGGGGCACAAAAAAAACAAGGGGATCAAGGATAAACCCAACAATTCTAAAAAGAACCAAATCTGAAAAAGCCCAGATCTACATAGGATACAAAACGAAAAAACCCTCATTCTGAAAACACTAACACCTACCAACAAAGCCCCCCGCACTAGAATTCTACACCATCCCGATAACGCCCCGTAGCAAAATAAGAAATTTCACCAACGATAAATCAATGAACATACGAAACAAATATCTCATAAGAAAAAATGAAACAAATCACCAACACAAGCCATCACCACCCTGTCACTAGAGCAATAGTACCCAAAGAAAGAATGCCCAAATGACCAAATATAAATTTAACAGTTGGACGAAGCACCAAAACAAGGGGACGAAACACATAACTTACAAACTCAGAAATAAAAAGCATGGGGGTCAAATAAACATAAGGAGGCCGGAGATTATAAAAATCCAAAATCTTATAAGAAAAAAGATAATCTATAGCCGAACCAAAATATAGTGGAAGCCTCACACCACAAACAAAATAAGTAAAATAACAAGATTTAAAACAAAGGGGACTATAAAATATGAAAAACATAATCATAACAAACCCCAAAAACCGCCGCACAATTAAGTCCGACTTCCCATCCCAGCTTAAACGGCCGATCCAATTATGAACGACAGAATCAAACCAAAGACAGCACATAACAGAGGAGACAATCAAAGGATTGTATTTCTTGGGCATGAACCACTGGGTTTATAACTTAACCTACTCCTCCTTCTTTCACCTATCCCCCATAACTCTTACCACACAAAGTTCCTCCAGTGCTTCAGACTGACGCTCTACCAAATATAAGCTAGTAAAGAACAACACACATTGCAGCCAACTTCTAATATCTCACGACCAAAACATGAGGTGCATAAAGCACAATAATGACTGCATCTCAAACCTCACACCAAAACACCAAATACCCACTATACATTACAAGAGCAAACTTATGAGCAACTAAATAACAAAACAAATAATACCACACATCAGAACCACCCATCCACTAACAAGCAACAAAATTAACGACACTAGATTACGCACTTGGCTGCAAAATACTAACAAACCAAAAATAAAGCAAAATTCCATACAGCAATCATGATCAAACAGTGCAAATCCACCATAGAGGAGGAAGACAGATAAATAACAGCACCGTGACACCGAGTCAACATTTTTCCCAATATAAGCATGGGGGTCAGACCACCTACAAAAATAAAGAAAGCCATCAACGAAAACAATACAAATCTAAATCCTCCACACGACATGATAAAACCGACATCCCCAAAAAACTGTAATGTAGGGGGTAACCCAGAAGCAACTAACAAAAACCAAATAACTAGATAACGCATAATACCTCCGCCTCTTACTCCCTTCAAAAGCAACCAATTACGACTGCCCCTAACAGAACTTAACACCCCCAACAACTTGAAACCAAACGCCGCAGCAACACCATGCCCTAAACAATAAATAAAAACCAACGAGGAAGACTCAAAATCAACCACATACAACCCCAAAGGAACAACAGCTATGTGTCCCAGACTTAAGAAAGCCAACCACCGCTTACTATCCAACTCACACATAGCACAAAAGAAAAACACCAAAGACATCAACAAAACAAACCCAACATACTCAAAACAGAAAACACCATCCGGAAGAATTAGATTACACAAACGATAAATACCAACAATACCCAACTTCATAACATAACCTCTTAAACAAATAGAAACCTCCGTACTAGCCTCAGCATGCACTACTGGCAACCACCTATGAAAGGGGGGTAGGGGAATCTTAGTAATAAAAGCAATAGCCATAATCAACATAACCGCAAAATCACAATCCCTTTCCAAACACCAACCCCAAGCATTATAAAAACCTCTCTTACTCGAGAACCAAAGAACCCCTACTAACACAGGAAGACTGGTAAAAACCAAATAACTAGAAAAATAAAGAAAGGCCGCATAACGCTCCGAATAAGGAGAATGTCAAATAACCAAGTACAACAAAGGAAGAATCCTCATTTCATAACAAACCCAAAATCAAAGCCCATGATCCGTACAATAACAAAACATAGAAAACACCAAACTCAACACAAGCATCAAGTCCCGAACAGGATCACAAGAACCCCTATTCCAAGGCAAAACAAGAAACACAAAAAACACAGACCTCAAAGTCATATAAAAACTAAAATCATCATAACAAAACCACTCAGAATAAAAACCCCCATCCGAACAGGCAATCCCCCTGTGACCTAACAAGCAAAAAAGCATGAAATAAGCCACAACAAAAAAGGACACACCTACCCTTAATAACCTATAAAACCAAGAGTACCACCGAAATCCCATAATCGAACCAAAACAACCAAGCACATCACCACCTCCACAGTCAACAACACCAGCAGCGACACAAAGAAAACACGAATATCTTTAACCTGCAATAACAAACAACTAAACAACAACAGTATGTTCAAATTCTCAATCACAATCAACCATTTAAACAAACGATAAACAGAAAGAACCAGAGCACAGAGAGTAACCCTAAAGCCCATGAACAACAACCACAGCACCAACAACACCACTATCCCAACTTATCACGAACCACATCAAACCTTACAAAAGGCGCAACCCAACACACCTTATACAAAAAAACTAAAATAATCAACAAACCCCTATAAACCAGCCTTAACCAAGAAAAAGGAATCTCAGGATGACAAGATCCCAAATAAGTCAACGCAAAAAAGAACGAAACACAAGCCCAAAACACCATCTGACGCCCCCTCTTATAAACACAACTCAAATTATAAGTAGGCAACCACATTAAAAACAAAAACCCCAATACCATAATCAAACCCCCTATCTTAGAATCTACAGAACGAAGCATGGCATAAAAAACCAAGAAATATCACTCCGGCTTTATAGAAACCGGAGTAACCATAGGATCCGCCTCCACATAACTTGCAGAATCAGCTAAACTATCCGGAAATCACCACATTAAAAACAAAAACCCCCAAATAGAAAACGACAACACAAAACCATCCTTAAAAGTGAAAAACTCATGAAATCGGACACTATCACCATAAGAACCTCCAACAGTTATAGGATCATTCGATCCCCCCCTATGCAAATAAAACAAGTGTAAAACCCTCAAACCCATTATAACAAAGGCGATACAAATATGAGCAGAATAAGCACGAGACAAAACAAGACTCGTAACAGAAAACCCTCCAACAATAAAACTATACAATGACGCCCCCACTAAAGGAACACTCTTAAAAATAGAAGTAAGAACCGTGGCTGCCCAATAAGACATCTGATGCCAAGGCAACACATACCCCAAAAACGCCTCAACCATCATAAACAGATAGATGAAAAACCCAACATTTCACACCCCCCTCTTAATATAACTGGAATAATACAAAGAACGTCCCATATGAAGATACAACCAACCAAATATAAAAGTAACCCCCCAAATATGAACATAACGAATCAACCAGTAAAACAGGTCCTCCCTCAAAAGCCAAACAGTAAAAGAAAACCTATCTACACCAGAAACATAAAAACATGAAAGAACAAAACCAGAAACAACCTGAATCATCAAAAAAGCCCCAAGCATAAATCCGCCACACCATCAATAACTCAAACAGATATTAACAGGCAAATCTAAAACATTCAACAACAAAACACGACGCACCAAATCCAAAGCTGCAACAAGCAGACCCCTAAGCACCACAAACTTACAGTCTTAACTTAACCTACAATAGAACAATAAACATAACCCTAAGTCAGATAAACCACACCATAAACCACTAACCACATATAATCAACAAAATGCCAATACCAAATAATCACTTTAATATGATAAAAATCTAAAATATGACCATAACGCCACAAGACACACAACCCCAACAAACCCACTAAAACATGAAGAAAGTGCAAACCCACCAAAAAGAAACAAGCCGTATAAAAAGCATCAAACGTACAATCATAAAAACAAACATAAAACTCTCGCAACTGAACCAAAACAAAACAACACCCTAAAACGATCGTATACTTCAAATAACCATAAATTCGAAACATACCTAAATCATACTTACGACCCAAACCACTATGATACATCGCAGCAGTGACCGAAGAACCTAAAAGCAAGAAAGAACCCATAAGCGGATAGCCAGCTCAGTCAGAAAGACGAATAAAGAACTCTCGCTCAGCAACCAACACAACATACACCGCAGTAAAAAAGAAAAGAGTCTCTGACAGAACAAAAATCACAAAAGAAACAGTATAACGACGACACATAACTTTAACCAAAAGAAACAAACTTCAAACACAAAGCCCAAGAACAGCAAAAAGAAAAGCTCTCTCCCAAAAGAAAAACCTCCAAACAATAAGGCCAATCCAAAGACAAAATACAACAGGAACTCAACTCAT